TATTTCCATTTATTCATCAGAAGAAACGTCCCTTTTAAAGCAAGAATTGATTTTCCTTGATACCTAACATAATGCATGAAAGGATCTTTGAACAACCATAAATTTGCTTGAAAAGCCCTGGGAAAGTGCTCTCTTTTTCCATAGAAAGAAATTCGTTCAATAAGGGCTCCAGAAGATGTTGATCGTAAGTGAGAAGATTGGTTACGGAGAAAGAGGAAGCCAGATTCATATTCACATACATGAAAAGTATATAGGAAGAAGAATAATCTCTGATTTCTTTTTGATTTTGAAAAAGAAGAACTGGCTTTCTTTGAATTTGAAGTAATAAGACTATCCCAATTATGACACTGATGGAGAAAGAATCTTAATAAATGCAAAGAGGAAGCATCTTTTATCCAATAGCGAAGAGCCTGAACTAATATTTCCAGATGGGCTGGGTAAGGTATTAGTATATCTAATACATAATTTAAATGTGAAAAGTTGTCCTCTAAAAAAGAAAATATTGAATGAATTGATCGTAAATTTTCGGATTGAACTACCCCTTTCCTTTCTAGGGAAGATATTAATCGCAGAGACAATGGAATTTCCATAATGATTGAAGAAACCTCTGACATTATTTGCGAATAAAAATGATTGGTCTGCCCCAAAAAAGGAGTCTGTTTAGAGTCATTAACAGAAAGAATCAAATGATTCTGTTCATACATTCGAATGATTAAACGTTTCACAATAAGTAAGCTGGATTTATTGTCATAACCTGCATTTTCCAACAAAATTGATCTATTTAAACCATGATCATGAGCAAGTACATAAATATACTCCTGAAAGATAAGTGGATATAAGAAGTAGTGTTGTTGAGATCTATCTAGCCCTAAATAGCTTTGGAATTTATCCATTTGAAATTCTATTTAAAAGAAAGGTAGAGGATTTTGGGGTTATAAATGATACATAGTGCGATACAGTCAAAACAAGGTATTATAGTACAAACCGAATAGATACCTCGGATCCAGATAAACTTATCAACAGATTCTCTATCATCTCTTTTTCCATTTCATTTTAAGTTTTTATGTTCGTTTTCCTTATAGGATGACAAGATGATTAGAAATCCTTTACTTTTTTCAACCCAATCGCTCTTTTGATTTTGGAAATTGATTTATCAATATACTGTTTCTTATACACATACATCTCCATTATTCCATTATAGAATGGAGAGTGGTAATATTTAGGATTCATTAAAAAATCAATAATATTTTTTCCTGGGAGAAAGCCTTCCCGTATTGGGCACTAATATTTTTTTAACGTCTAATTAGATCGGGTAATCATTCAAATTCAGAATGAAAGCTCGTTGCTTTTTCTTTCCCTATAATAAAAATGAAATTAATTGAAGCCGTGGGGCCTTATCCATTTATTAATTCGACCCAACTTGAAATTGACTTCGGTTTGCTCCCTTTCAATAATTTAAAGAAGGCTTTGTACCGAGCCGGAAAGAATAAAATATTCTCATAACTCTTAATTGATACGACATGCTATTTTTTCCATTCATTCCCTTTCAGGATCAGTCGCGGTCTTCCAAACTTTACCGATAGTATGGATGAATCCCTCGCTTCATCTAAATGTGTAAAAGATCCTAGCCGCACTTAAAAGCCGAGTACTCTACCATTGAGTTAGCAACCCAAATATAAAAGGGTATGTAGATACAATCAGAATAAAACAAAATTATTAAATTAAAGCATTACTCTACGAAATAAAAAATATAAAAAAAATTTATACTCTATTAAATTTTTCTACTCTATTTGGAACATAAAAATGACTAAATCAGAATCAGATGAAAAAGTAAAAAATTGCCCGACCAAAAAAATAAATAAATGTAAAATGGTAGAACATCCCCTATTTCTATGTTATCCACTTTTTCAATCAAAAATCCGGGTATCAAAGCTAATCCAACGAACCCATCATTTGAATCAACAAGTAAAAATAAAAAAGAAAACCTATGGGACGGAAATAAATAGATCTGCTTATCACGATGAATTATATTTGTTCAATACAACGTTGTCAACATAAAGGTTAAGAAAAGAATACGATGAAAAAATACAAAAACTTAAATTGAATAATAGTAAAAAAAAGGACTTGTGTTGGATTGGCACTGCATATACCTATATTTATATACTAAATTTTGAGTTTTTAGATTAGATGGAGAATAATAGAATAAAGAACTTCTATTCCTTGTTTGTTACTTGGTATTAGAGTTCAAATGAAAACCACCCGATTACAGGTAATGCCATAATTTTCTATTTTTTGAGGATCAATCAAATAAGGTTTCCTTAGAAAAAGATTCTATGGAAAAGGATTCTATAAAAGCAATGAGAAATAGATACGAATAGACCAAGAAAGTAAATAAAAAAACATAGTATAGAAAAGATATCCAAAATGATATAGAAATCACTATCCTACCCTTAGTTTTTATTTCCTTAATTTAATTTTAATTTTGTTTGATTAGGGCAAAGTTACTTAAAAACCTCTGCCTTTTTTAAAATATCCTGAACAGTTCCTGTAGGCTGAGCGCCTTTTTCAAGGAAATAGAGAATAGCGGGAACGTTTAAATAAGTTTGATTCTTGATCGGATCATAAAAACCCACTTTCCGAAGATCTCTTCCTTCTCTTCGAGATCGAACATCAATTGCAACGATTCGATAGACGGCTCATCGGGATAGATGTAGATGAAAAAGAACCCCCCCTAGAACCGTATAGGAAGTTTTCTCCTCGTACGGCTCGAGAAAAAATGATTCGAAGTTTTATCTATGGATAAAATTTGATTAGAATAAATAGGAAAGGAATCCGTAAAATAAATGAATAAATTCTATAATTTCAATTTCACTCATTTTTATTTAGCTTACTTCCTGAAGAAGAAAAAATCATTTGTACTCATAACTCAAGTTCAATAATATAATATCTCAAATATCTTAAAGAAAAATCTTTCATTTAATATATATATTTTTTTTTTGAGTGGTCTTTAACCCACCCTTTTTGTCTCGTTTAAAATCTATTTTGATTCGTTATTCGGATCCGTGAGACAATTGAAGTGGTGTTTCCTTGTTCTGGGATCCTTTATCTTTGTTTTAAATCATTGGGTTTAGACATTACTTCGGTGCTTCTTAATCCTTTCAAAATGGTAGCAACATACCCCTTTTGCGATTTCTTTCTATCAAAGAATCATACCGACGGTTGATTCGTGCGCGATACACTGCGTATCGAAAAAGTTTTAGCCATTCCAACAAATTTTTTGAATTGAAAAATTGCTCGAATCGGATCCTTTCAATTTCTATATCGAAGATATCGAAGATATACTTACGAAGTTGTTCCAATTTATGAATTGGCATTAACCCTAGATCGTTGCCCCTGAGAAATTAATCAATACTTTCTACTCGAGCTCCATCATGAACTATTTACATTACAACCCAATAAAAAAAAAAAGAAGGGCTCTAGTAGAATAGAACAAATGACGTCGAGCCAAGAGCACCTTCATTCCTATATAAAATGGTGGATGTAAGAAAAAGAATCCACACCAGATCGTGTCCTTCAAGTCGCACGTTGCTTTCTACCGCATCGTTTTAAACGAAGTTTTACCATAACATTCCTCTAATTTGGAACCAGTACGGAATTGATTCAATTATGGAATCATGAATAGTCATTGGTTCAGTCGGTACAGAGACAAAGTAATTTATATTTTTTCTTATCTACATAGATAATAAAGATTTTTCTGAAGAAATATTAGCAAGACCCCAGCTTTTTTGTATGAATGGAACGTTTTTTTATAAATATCTATTTCAAAAAAATATCTAACAGAAATATCTAGAAATCTAAACTAAATAGATATAGAAATAACATAACTAACAGAAATCACACGAAAAAATAAATTCTATTTTACTCTGCCTCTTCAAGTGACTCAATAAGATAGACCGGCCCATTTCCAACTTCCCAAAGAGTCAACCCATAAGGAATCATTACAAATCTTGATACTTGAAAAAGTTTCCAACTTCTACATCATTATTTGAGTCAAGTTTTACAGTAAAGACTCCCTTTTATTATCATTATCATAAGAAAAAAGAAAGAAAAATCTCTGTTTCTTTTCGAATGGAATTGTCAATGATGTAAAGCAAATAAGCTAAATCAAACAATAAAAAAAAATATAGAAAATATATATCATATCATTGTTAAATAAAATATTTTAAGGATGCCAATTCTTTTTCACAAAAAGGGAAACACTATTGTCACTGAAACAGGATAAGAATACATACCTATAGGTTAAGCGCTTCCTCTTTTATATGTATTTTCATTTCATATTTTTTTTAACCTGATGAGGTTAAGTAATCTTTCTACAACTATGATCTACGGCCCATCTTAGCTTTATCTGGGTCACAAAGGGGTTCAGTTACTTTTGCATATCATTTGAACTCGATTTAGTTCAGTTTGTGAAAAACTCAGATATGCTTCCGCAAAGAATCATTCAAAATCAAAAAAGAAGGAGGAATAATATAATATTCTATGCAATATTAGACCTTGAAACAGAACCTACTTGAACAAAAAACAAATATTAGGATACAATGGATACGCTCTGGGACGGAAGGATTCGAACCTCCGAATAGCGGGACCAAAACCCGTTGCCTTACCGCTTGGCTACGCCCCATTTCTATTTTTATTGGACACTAATACTAATAAAGAATAATATTGGTATTAAGTCTTCGTCAATTCCAGTCCAACTATCTAGAGAAACTCTTTTTTCTTTATCTTTATAGAATCTATTATAGATTCATGCTAGGATTTTGGCATGTGTATATCTAGAATTCAACTAAATTTATTGATCATTACATATAATTCAATTAAGATATTGTATGAAAGTATGATTTCTTCTATTCTCCTTTGAGAATTGGAGGATTTTTGATTGAGCAGAAAAAAAAAGAAGGATTTTTTTGTTTACCTTACTTTCTTCATTTTTCCTTAACTCAATCAAAATGCAATTATTTCGACGAAAAAAAAGTCTGTTATGCTTAATATTTTTAGTTTGATCTGTCTTAATTCTGCCCTTTATCCGACTAGTCTTTTCTTCGCCAAATTGCCCGAAGCCTATGCTTTTTTGAATCCAATCGTAGATGTCATGCCAGTTATACCCCTGTTCTTTTTTCTTTTAGCCTTTGTTTGGCAAGCTGCTGTAAGTTTTCGATAAGAGCTTTAATACTATCCTAGAAAATTCATGATTTATTCGAGAAAAATTATAACAATTGATAAGATCAAATAAGTCTGACAGTATGAACCTTCGATTCAAACTCTCGGATAGTCGCGAGAAATCCGGCTCGCCCTATTTCCTTTCCCCATTTTAATCCTTTTTCGGGGAAATACCTTATGAGCTTAGGGTCCCTTAGAATATCTAATTGTGGGTATGAAAGTGATTTGTGGTAATTAAATTAAAGACTCTTATTACAAATTTCAACTTCATTTGATTTGAATTTCTGAACATTCTTTTCTATTTCTATAATTCATTTCTTGGTGTCAAAATAGGATATGTGATATAAAAGTGGAGGATCTATTATCTTTTCTCGTTTTTCTTTTTCAAAAAATGATCTTGGAGGTTGTGTAATGCTTACTCTCAAACTTTTCGTTTACACAGTAGTAATATTCTTTGTTTCTCTCTTCATTTTTGGATTCCTATCCAATGATCCAGGACGTAATCCTGGACGTGAAGAATAAAATAAGAATTGAGTTTTTCTTGTTTGATTTTACAATTTGATTAATATTTTATTTTAGCTATTCCACATATTTAATTGAATTAGGAAAAAAAAATAAAAAGGGGTTTGCAAAAATTGAAAGAAAAAAATAGAAAGTCATCAACGGAAACGGAAAGAGAGGGATTCGAACCCTCGGTACGAATAACTCGTACAACGGATTAGCAATCCGCCGCTTTCGTCCACTCAGCCATCTCTCCCAATTGAAAAAGATAATTACTATGTTACATTACACATCAAGTAAGGATTAAATAAAGTATTTCTTTTACATTCTTTATCGTTATTATAGAATTAGCAATTCCATTTAGATGCTCGAAAGATCCAAATAGAATAGAAAGATAAATAAAGAAGACCTTCTTGCTTTTATTTTGTTCGAAGTGCCTTTTGGGCCTGGCCCGGTCAATACCCAGCCGGGCCTTTTTTTGTTCCAATGAATTCCCGTTTTTTTGTTTATAGGCAACATACTCTAAATAGCCAATTTGGTATCTGTGTAAAAATTTCCCTTCTGGGGTTTACATATACTTATCATTTTTGTTATAATAGAATCCAGAAATTGAGAAGGATTTTTGATTCAAAAGAATCAATTAAGTATGTATCCATTTGTATTTTCTTATGTCATTAGGGAAATCAAATTTTAGCCAAGAATAAGTCACGAATTCTCAGTCAACGAATAGTTAATGGTTCCCTTTTGTCATAAATTTCGGCTTTTTTAAGCGAAAATAGACATTTGATTTTTCAATAGAAAGGTGAGTGGAAGTTTTTCGGCATTGTGGGAAGATACGATACAATCAATCGAGGGGGTAGATCAAATACATTACAATAAATAAATTAAATACAATAAGAAAGGATAAAAACTTTTCTAATTTTTATACATAAATTTAGATTTAGAAAAAGGATTCAAAAAGGGATGCAAGATGCAAGTACAATAAACTAAAGTTTAGTAATCCAACCGAAAAAGAAAAATTTTTTCCTATTGTGTATCGTTTTGGCGGCATGGCCGAGTGGTAAGGCAGGGGACTGCAAATCCTTTTTCCCCAGTTCAAATCCGGGTGCCGCCTCATCAACAAATGAATCTAAATCTCTTATTCTGTTCTGCTGTCTTATTCTGTTCTGGGGATTTTGTAAAAGCTTGGAAATCCTTGAATCTAAAATTCAAAGAAAGATTATATTGGATGGATTTTTTTATAGTTTATAGAAAACAAAAAGTGCAAAAAAATTATTTTTTTTTTTTAGACCCGTCGTCAAGAGTATAATATACTATCTCCCAACTCCTTCAGAGAGACAATCGGGAAAGGGTACGAATTAGATCAAATAGGAAATAAAAGTATGTAATAGATAGCAATTTTTTTTACTTTGAAGGGCAAGAAAAAGGAATGGGTCTCTTTTTTTATTACTAGATAGAATAGATGTTCCATTCCATTAGTAACATTCCCTTATAGTGTCATTGTATATTTTACTTGTATTTAGTCTTTCCCGATTAGAAATCATATAGGAATTTTTGAAATGGATTTATTTGACTGGTTCATCAATAGTGTTCGGCCAGAATCCCTTTTTGACTCTGGACCATTCATTCTACTATTATTAGTGAGCAATAATGGAATAATTCTATCATAGAGATAAGGGATATAATTCACATGGATATAGTAAGTCTCGCTTGGGCTGCTTTAATGGTAGTCTTTACATTTTCCCTTTCACTCGTAGTATGGGGAAGAAGTGGACTTTAGAAGCACTCCTAATTTAGTTAACGGTATCAATTGTTTTATAGATCGTTCTGCAACGCATTTTTTATTTAAATTGAAAATTATTTCAATTTAAATAAAAAGATCCTCATTTCAAAATTCCCTTGGATTCTAGTGGAGAAATGTATTATATAACAGTAAAACGATTTTTTCAGATTCATCGGAATAATAGGGTCCTACGTCAATTCCATATATGGATTAATAACTACATAGATTGAAGATAGAAGCTAATATAGTATAGCAACTTTATTAGAAAGTCAAGTACAATTTTATTTTATACATTACTATAACACTAATAGAGAGTATGATAAGAAAAAAATTTCTTTCTTACCATACTCTCGGATCTCATAGAATACCGCCGATTATAGCCCGTTGATTTCATTTAATAGAATACTTTTCTTTTGATTTCTTCAAATATGGATAAGAATTCAGAAGTCAAGTTTCATTCAAAGTAATTAATCGTTTTGACTGACTGTTTTTACGTAAATTATAAGTAGAAAGGCAGTAGGAACTAAAATGAACAGTGCAGTAGCAATAAATGCAAGAATATTTACTTCCATAATCTCATCGTTTTTTTATTTCACAATAACTCGGGATTTAATCCCATAGAGATGATAAATCTTTCACCTGTCAATTCAATGAATGCATTACCTATCGATGATCTTGAATCGGATCAGTATCATATCATGAATAACAATATCTGAGCTATTAAATTAATTCGTCGTCGAGAATTGAATAGTATAACATACGAAGATCCTTTATCCATACCGAATCCAATCTTGGATTCCCGGACCGAGCAAAAATTCCTTTTTTATCCTTCTTTTCTGTTCTTTTTTTGTATGTAGTCAAACGAAGTATCATCTAACCACCCATCCATTTCCATTAAAAACCCAAAAAGAGAGGAATTAGGTTCTAAATTTTAATGATCCAATTTTCTTTGGAAGACAAAGAAGTATGAGAAAGATGAGGCGCGGGATAAAAGATGGAATATTCTATCAACTTCACTATTTTAGTTATTTTCATTTTAGTTTAGGGTTTATTCTTTCTTTGACAGAATCCTGAAAAAAAAAAAGAGAGGAAACCTCTTCGGGATTCAATTATGCTCTATGTCCCCTCTTTCACAGAAAATGGAGAGGCGAATTGATGTACTTATTGGATCCGTCGGGACTGACGGGGCTCGAACCCGCAACGTCCGCCTTGACAGGGCGGTGCTCTAGCCTATTGAACTACAATCCCAGGGAAATAAGAAGAGATCTAGCAGAAAATTTGAATTCTTTTTTATTCTCTTGTATCAGGTAAGGTATTTCTTAAGAACAAGAGAGTTCTACCGTCTGATAGTAGATTGGCAAATTGTTGGGCCGAGCTGGATTTGAACCAGCGTAGACATATTGTCAACGAATTTACAGTCCGCCCCCATTAACCACTCGGGCATCGACCCAACGCCTAAATTTTTTAGACGTTCCATAATAAACTTCCTTTCGTCTACCAGGCAGACTTGACAAATACGGCTACGGATCATTTGATAGAAAATACCACTCCTATAGTCTTGAGTCTTGGTACACCCCCAGAGGGACTTGAACCCTCGTTTTCTCCGTGAAAGAGAGAGGTCGTAACCACTGGACCATAGGGGCCTACGGCCGCCTTCATAAATCAACTAGAAATAAAAGGTCCCGAGGGCCGGCCAAATCAAAAAACACTAGAATATGGGTAATAAGACAAATACCATAGGTAATAAGAAAAATACCTTGAGGTAATATAAAAATAGAATAGGAAAAACATAATAGGTAATAAGGCCTAGTAGGGTTACCTTATTAACTTTAACTTAATATAACTCAGGCCGAGATCCGTCTTTAGTAGATCCATAGTATATAAATCAAACGGAAAAACTCCTTAAGTATTCTGGGGGTTAGTTAATGGTAATCAAATCAAACTTTACCATTAAACTATATAACCTTGAAACTTTATTTCATTGGTCTTTCTCATCTTTATCTCTCTCATTCACAAAGGGTTATGCGTTGGATCCATGATCCTTCACTCTGCAGTAGATTCAAGATGGTTTACCAAAATAGGATTTGGTCGGTCAAATTATATTGACCCCTAAGTCATACTGTCAATTGACAACACGACAGGAGGGTAATAAAAGAACGGAGAAGACATAGATATAGATATAAAATAAATAAATTAGATAGATATATCTGCGTTAATAATAATAAATATTCATATCATATAGTTTTCTGGTATTCAATATTCAAGTAGATTAGAATATCAATCAAGTAGATTAGAATATCAATATCAATACCGTTATATTATACTATAAAAATAAAGAAATAGAAAAGAAATATAAAATAAATAATATAATATTCTAAAAAATCCCAAAGCATAGTAAGCCTAAGTGGGAGAATTCTGTTTCTAAGACTGTTTTATCAATTCCGTTCCGCTTGCATCTCTTAAAATTAAGTTTAAGTTCAGTATAAATTTTTATTCCAC